ATCGGGATCGGAACTAAGAGAAATGGTTGGGACAACAAATATCCATCTTGTTCGTACTTTGGATACCCATATAACCATCGAAGATTGTTGAAGTGACTAATTCCTGGAAATTAAGGAGCGTTGAGAACAAAGAAATTGTTGGAGTTTACTTTTTTTATCTAGTTACGAACACGCTTGATGTTAAGAAAAGATCTTTTGCAAGAGGGTTGGCTAGAGATTTCTTGTAAAAACATTAGCCCCGCTCAGTTCATAATGACAATATTTCAACCTTTTTTTAAATTCCATGGATTAGTCGTCTCATTATGCACATAAGGGAGGAGCCGTATGAGGTGAAAATCTCATGTACGGTTTTGGAACGGAGAATTCTTTGAATCGAATGACGACCGTAACGGATGTCGGCTCAATCCGAAGGAAATTATGCAGAAGCCTTACAGAATTATTATGAAGCTATGCGACTAGAAATTGATCCCTATGATCGAAGTTATATACTCTATAACATAGGCCTTATCCACACAAGTAACGGAGAACATACAAAAGCTTTAGAATATTATTTTCGAGCACTAGAACGAAACCCGTTCTTACCACAAGCTTTTAATAATATGGCTGTGATCTGTCATTACGTGCGACTATCTCCACTATAGAAATAAAAAAAAGAAAGAAAGAGCAAATACGCCAGTAAATAAATACGCTAGTAAATAAAAAAAAAGTAGGCTTTCTACATATTGCATCGTCCAAAAAACGATTTTTATCAGCTGTAACAAAAAAAGAAACTTCATAGAAGTCAAAATATGAAGAAATACATATGCCTAGATACTTTATTCTATGGATAAAGGATCTAATTGATAGAGGAAGCACCGTAAAGATCAATTAGCGAGGTTTTGGGCCGATACAATAAATAAGAACTGCTTATTTATGTCATGATATGAGATAAAAATTAGGAATCAACTTATGTAATAGAGCCGATCCCCTAAGTTATTGAGCAGCGGTGTAGCATCAGATCCCAAAGACAGTAAGTCTTTTTTATGAGGAAGAAGTCTTTTTCAAGGATTCTATATAAATTTCTATATGAAACCGAGATAGTTACCTTTCAGAAAAATCTAACGGACGATAGTCCCGAAACGCCTATGCTTTATTTTTCTGAAGGTGGGAGAAAAGATAAAACTTATTATTAATTTAATCCAAATTAAAGTTTGAAACTCATGTAATTAACCTCTTTTGTTTAACCCGAGACAAATCGATAGATCTATGAGAAATCTCATTCAATTGGATATATGGTAGGGTAAAAAAATGGGACACCAAAAGAATTGACTGCCGAGCCGTATGAGGTAGGAAACTCTCAAGTACGGTTCTAAGGGAAGGAATTGAACCGCCTATTCCGACCGGGGAGAACAGGCCATTCGACAGGGGGATTCTGAAATAGCGGAGGCTTGGTTCGATCAAGCCGCTGAGTATTGGAAACAGGCTATAGCGCTTACTCCTGGTAATTATATTGAAGCGCAGAATTGGTTAAAGATCACGAGGCGTTTCGAATAAGAACAAGAGCTCTCTGTTTATGTATTATTTATTATTTTAGGATTAGAAATTCTAATTAGAAATTATAAAATTCTATTACTATGAAATTCTACTCTTATTCTATTAAATTATTCTATTAAATTCATTTAATTAAATAAATTACCTTACCATTTAAATTATTAAATTAGATTTTCTATTCAATTTGAATTTAAAATTTAAATATTAAAAAATATTAATTTAATTGTAATTGTTAATTGTGTAATTGTTTGTTTTTGTTGGACCCATCGGTCAAATAAAACGGATAATTTCTCTCTATGGGAAAAACCAATCAAAGAATTTCATTATATCCTTTCTAAAATCGTTCTATTTTCTGATATTTCGTAAGGATAAGTAATACACGGATATAGCAAAATAAAATATTTTATTTTTTTTTTCCGCTTCTATTAAAACTAAAACTAATAAAAACCCCTCGAATGAATAAATATCGATACTGGAGTATCCCTTAGTAATGAATGCTCGCGTGATTTGGGATAGAGTAATATTGTTTGTTCTATCTATGTAAGACAAAAAAACTCCATCTCGGAACTTCTAATTAAGATATGAATACAATACACTGGTTGCACAAAAAATTGTTTTTGCACCAATGTAAGTAAAGCCCGAAAAAGGTTTTTTTTATAAGATTAAAAGGGTCCGTTGAGCGCCTCATGGATATGTCATAATAGATCCGAACACTTGCCCCGGATCGACACTTCCAGATCATAATTGCTCTAGTGACTAACTAAAGAAAAAAATAGATAGATAAAAAAAAAATAGATAGATGAGAGATAGAAGAGAAAGAAACTAATTATAAGCGTCTCTCATAGGTTCACTAATTACTTGACTGTTGGCGGGTCTCTTTGTATGTGTTGTCCGGAAAGAGGAGGACTCAATGATTATTCGTTCGCCGGAACCAGAAGTAAAAATTTTGGTAGATAGGGATCCCGTAAAA